GGATTCAAGATCTAAATCAAATAAAAACAAAGGGTTCAGTAATCCTCCCCAAAAAGAGTGTTTCCATCTATTTTGTATCGTTTCGGCGGCATGGCCGAGTGGTAAGGCGGGGGACTGCAAATCCTTTTTCCCCAGTTCAAATCCGGGTGTCGCCTGATCTCGGAAGCCCTTATCTTCCTTATCCTGTTGATATAACTCGTTTGATTGCGGAGCCAAACCAAAGAAAGGACTATCGATACTTTCTCTTTAGAATCTGGAGATTCCATGAAGGACTGTAAATTGTTTCTTCAAAAATAAAATCAATAGTCATATTCCCTTGTGAGATTCAGAACTACGAAAGTAAGGGACCGGAAATCTTGGGATCCAAAGCTTGCTAAAGGACTGTAAATCCTTCCTAATTACCTTACCTCACCACTCTAGTTTATACTGACTTAGTCGTGAATTATATTGGATGGGCCGATGGGGAATCCAATTACGAGTTGTGGGAAGGGCTGAAGATATTTTGTATGCGGACTCGCGATAGGATCCGAGTGCTCGGTCATTCATCCAATCAATATTGGATGGGTGAATGGCTCTTAAAATCAAAATAGAAAAAACGAAAAAAAAAATTCTGTTTGGTAACCCCCACCAAGAATAGAATAGCGTGTCTCTCAATTGTTTCAATTGTTTCACAGAAACAGAGACAGTAAGGCTTAGATCAAATGGGAGGTAGGAATATGTGATAGATAGTTATCTATCTTGACTTTCATTCTTAGAACTTATGAAAGTCAACAAAACAAAGAATGGGTCTTAATATTTCTACATGTTCTATTAATAGCATCCCCTTCCAATGGGATAACTGCATATCTTGCTTGTACTTAATGCTTTCCGATTCCACCAGAAGAAATCATATAGGAACTTGTTAGAGTGGATCCATTGGATTGGATCCTCAATAGACTTAAGTTAAGTCAGAATCCCATTTTGACTCTGCACCATTGATTCCACTATTATATTATTAGCGATCAATAATGGAATAATTCCTTCATATTCATAGAGATAGGGGACATGATTCACATGGATATAGTAAGTCTTGCTTGGGCGGCTTTAATGGTAGTCTTTACATTTTCCCTTTCACTCGTAGTATGGGGAAGAAGTGGACTCTAGGGGTATTACTAATTCATATGAATTAGTAAGTTTAAGTTGAGGAATCCAATTATATCAATTTATATCAATTGTTTAATAGATCGTTCTACGAATCGTTTTAAAATCAAAATATCTCCATTTCCAAATTTAACCGAAATCCAGTAGTAATATTAGTAATATTCAATAATAACCTTTGGATCAAACAAATATTTCAATCATTTTCGATGAACCAGTTCTTACCAGAATTATGGATATTACAATGAGGGGTAATCCCTATTTTATTTCTTTCCCTCTTTACTGTTGAAAGAGGGAGTTGTTCTGCTATTACGTAGATACAATATCTACTTTCGGCTGGAGGCGACATATACATAGTGGTTGTCAAAAGAAGTACTAAGCATAATAAGATCTTGCTTGCGCCGGGTGATCCACATATCGCGCACTTACCGTTTTTTTATACTCCTAGGGATTTTCTTTATGCTTTATCACCTCACCTCGTGTCATGGCTCAAGCGTTAAAAAAAAAATATTTGACTCTACTCCTTTTCCAAATCCAAATAAGTTACCATAAAACTCCTTGGATCATTGGATCATCTGTTAACGGCTCAACCAATTCAATTATTTCTATTTCTTCGGAAAAAAAAAAAAGGATTCATTGGGCTTCTTTTGTGTATGCCCCTACTATTCTTCCTCCATTGATTGTTTCGATAGATCCCGGGATTCATATTAAAAAGAATCATAAACCTATGAATTAGAGCAGTTGACGTTAGCTTATTTCGGATTGATCGGAATAAATACGCGAATTATGGATTGATCTATATCAATCCCATATCTTCATACACTACAATAGATAGTGTGGTGGAAAGGTTCATATAGTTCTTTCCACCATACTATCTCATCTATTGGATCCATATACTGCTAATTCAATCCAGTCTGCCCATTTCATTTAAGTTCATTTAAGACTTGGAATTGTAATCCCTTTCATTTCTTCAATCATTGATAAAAACTAATAACTCAAGTTTCAGTCAAATTAATCATTTTGACTGACTGTTTTTACGTAAATGATAAGTAAAAAAGCAGTAGGAACTAGAATGAACAGTGCAGTAGCAATAAATGCGAGGATATTTACTTCCATAATCTCATCATTGTTTTTTTGCTTCGGAATAACTAGGGATCTAATCCCATAGAGATAATAAATCTTTCTCCATAATTTGTAAATGCAATGGGATTAATTGCATCTTGATGATACTGAATCGGATCAATATCATGAATAACAATAACAATATCTGCTCTATCAAATCAATTCATCGTCGAGAATTGAATAGTATAACATAGGAAGATCTTTTATCCATACCAAAAAAAATGGGATTCCTGATCCAATCAAGAATCCAATTGAATTTCTCAACTCTTTCGTTTCTATAATCTAACGTCTTCCTTATATCCAATAATCTGAGGTATCATCTGACCGATGTGTTCCATTAGTTACAGACCCAAACAGTCAAATGGAAAAAGGAAGGAATTCAGTTCTAAGCTAAGTTTTTTTGATGATCTAATCTTCTTAGAAAACAGAGAAGTACGATAACTACGGATCCTGGTATAAAAAGATCCAATATTCCGACAAATTCACTATTTTCTTTATTGATTCTGTTCTTTTTTTTTGATGGGACCGCTGCAATAGGAAGAAAAAAAAAAAGATTATTCATTCTATTCCCTCCTTAGAACTAGAACAGGATAAACGGATCTTTGTTTGATCTTTTATTATTTATATAATTAGTATCCTCTTCCTTGGATTGGGACGCATACATTGAGAATCCAGTGTGCAATTTGCATGAGATAGATTCTCCCCAATGAAAAATTCAATTAGTAATTGAGGTTACACAGAATCGGACCCAGAAAAAGGGTAGGTCAAGTCTCAAAAGTACTATGTCGGGGTAACTATGTTAAGTAAATTGTGTATGTGTATGTGCTCCCGGTAAACATATGGGTACTCAATTACATTCCATTGATCAGGAACAATCGATCAAAGCCAGACCCATATGGTCTCTCTTGGAATCCTGAATATGGTGATACCTCTGATTGTCCCAACCTACATATGTCTCTCCACCATCAATTGGTACTAGTTGCAATAATTGCAATTTCTGATTTTCCGATGAGAAATGCGAAACGAAATAAGGATCCTACCGCCGGGAATTAGATCCTCTTCACAGAAAATGGAGAGATGAATTGATTGATTCATCGGATCCTAATCCTAGGTCGGGACTGACGGGGCTCGAACCCGCAGCTTCCGCCTTGACAGGGCGGTGCTCTGACCAATTGAACTACAATCCCGGGGACCAGGGAAATGAGGTGTACAGCCCACATATTCTTATGATTTCATTCGAACCATTTATAATATAATTTATAATATAATAGCTGCGTTGTAACAGAGACACGAATGGTATACTGATATACATATACACATAGAATGGATATGTACTAGAGTGACACGGATTACTATTAATCCTGTGGTTATTGCCAATGAGAAACAATCTTTCAATCAAAAAAAAAAAGGGACTCTTTCTTTTTTTCTCCTTACTCTTTATTCCTTATACTTATAGATCATGACTCTAGATCATTATCATTAGCAACATCAGAACATGTGGAAACAAATAGAGATATATTCCAAAAGATGGAATCTTTATTCCTCCATATCATGCATTTTTTGAGGGCGAATTGGTTATATCATCCTAATGGATTGGCGAATTCTTGGGTCGAGCTGGATTTGAACCAGCGTAGACATATCGCCAACGAATTTACAGTCCGTCCCCATTAACCGCTCGGGCATCGACCCAGGGAGAATCCACTCTAGGCTTATTGAGAATCCATGATCAACTTCCTTTCCTACCCCCAGGGGAAGTCGAATCCCCGCTGCCTCCTTGAAAGAGAGATGTCCTGAACCACTAGACGATAGGGGCATACCTGCCCGACCGCCAGCATACTATGCTCATAGTATGAGCAGTTTTGGGGAATTGTCAATATAAACGAAGTATAGGATTCCTTCAGGGGGTGTTTTGTCCGGCAGAAAAAGAGGTAAACCCCGATTCCAATTTTCACTCATTGATTCGCACATTGTTAAGATGAGATATGCCTATCTCTATCTCATGCTAAGTCACGAAATTCAGGAACAATCGAAATCGAATTTTTTTTTGATTGATTCAAAAAGACTGATGTAGAATCTGTCAATCTGGTAAGAGACCGACAAGCAATCGAAGAGATTTCCCTTTTATTTTATGAGAATTCGGGTCAGGGTACGCGTCGAGTTCCTTCATGACATGATTCGATGAAATATCTTGGATCTATGTTGGATTGGTACATGTATCAATCAAGTGAATCTCGTTCTGCTGGGTCAATAAAAGCAATTAGGATCGGTCTTGGAACAATTCACTGCATTAATACTTATCAATTTCAATTAAATAATAAGGAAATACACTAGACTTCCTAGGTCAATCTAATTTCTTGTTCCTGAGTGAGCCCTAATATATGCATACATGTATCTATGTACATATAGTATATACATAGATACATGTGGTAGACTCATAGTGGGCTTGGGCTAATTCATGAATTCAATAAAATAGGCCCTTTTAACTCAGTGGTAGAGTAACGCCATGGTAAGGCGTAAGTCATCGGTTCAAATCTGATAAAGGGCTTTTTTGCACGAAACGCCAGTCTTAGTCTTCATTTTTCGGTGGAGGATAGATATATTGTTGATATTTGTGATAAAAAAAGGTAACCGCCTGACATAATAGAATGAGTTCTAATTATAATGAGTTATAGAGTGAAACATTTGTTCATTATGATGAATGATGATAAGTTGATGATAAGTAGTCGGACTTATTAGATTAT